ATAAATCCGATTTTGTATTCATTGAGAGTCGTTGACTTTGTATACCATTCTATTGTAAATAAATGATCTTATCATAGATCCGTTGTAGTCTTAAAATTATATAATAATGGAAACAGCAACCTTAGTTGCCATCTCTATATCTGGTTTACTTGTAAGTTTTACTGGGTACGCCTTATATACTGCTTTTGGGCAACCCTCTCAACAACTAAGAGATCCATTCGAGGAACACGGAGACTAGTTGAATTAATGAGCCTCCCAATATTGGGAGGCTCATTAATTCAATTGAGATAGAGATAATCAAAAATCATTTCATCTTTTTAGTTGGAACTTTAGGCGGTTCCCTAAAAAAGATAGCGAAAAAGATTATTCCTAAAGTAGAGACTAAGAGGAATGTATAAACCAATGCTTCCATAGATTCGATTGTGGTTTACAATTATAGCTTCCATACCTGTTTATTTTGGATCGTCTCCCGGATAACTAAAAAGAAAGAGTCAAAGGAAAGGCAGCAATTCAAATCAAGATTTATCCGGTACCCTATTTATGTTAAACTATGTTAAATCACAAAAATAAAGGTGAAAAGTAAGAAATCAATCTTATATCAGACTACTTGTCTTCTTGTAGTCGGATCCCCAAGTTTTTGGAATGCTCCAAATTCTACTTGAGCATCCAAATCGGGGTCAATACCGGCAAAAACATCTCTGAACAAGGTTCTAGCACCATGCCAAATATGTCCGAAGAAAAAGAGTAGAGCAAACGAAGCATGTCCAAAAGTAAACCAACCCCTTGGACTGCTACGAAAAACACCATCGGATTTCAAAGTAGCACGATCTAATTCAAAAATTTCTCCCAATTGAGCACGTCTAGCATATTTTTTCACAGTAGCAGGATCACTATAACTGACTCCATTCAGTTCGCCGCCATAGAACTCCACAGTTACACCTACTTGTTCGACACTATACTTCGATTCTGCCCTTCTAAAAGGAACATCTGCTCTAACAATTCCGTCTCCGTCTACCAAAACAACCGGAAATGTTTCAAAAAAAGTAGGCATACGACGTACAAAAAGTTCACGACCTTCTTTATCTCTAAAGATAGGGTGTCCTAACCACCCAACAGCTATTCCATCCCCGTTGTCCATTGAGCCCGCTCTGAATAATCCCCCTTTTGCCGGATTATTACCGATGTAATCATAAAAAGCTAATTTTTCAGGAATTTTAGACCAAGCTTCTGATAAACTTTGATTTTCGGCTAACCCAGCGCCAACTCTTCGATATATTTCTTGTTGGAAGTATCCCTGATCCCATTGATAACGAGTGGGACCAAATAATTCAATCGGGGTAGTTGCTGAACCATACCACATAGTTCCAGCAACAACAAAAGCGGCAAAAAAAACAGCAGCGATACTACTGGAAAGGACGGTTTCAATATTTCCCATACGTAATCCTTTGTATAGACGTTGGGGCGGACGGACACTAAGATGGAATAGACCTGCTAATATGCCCAATGTACCTGCTGCAATATGATGAGAGGCTATTCCTCCCGGAACAAAAGGATCAAAACCTTCCACACCCCACGCTGGATTTACAGATTGTACCCTTCCGGTTAGTCCATAAGGATCGGACACCCATATTCCAGGACCATACAACCCCGTTACATGAAATGCGCCAAACCCAAAACAAGCCAGTCCTGAAAGAAATAAATGAATTCCAAAAATCTTAGGTAAATCTAAAGAAGGTTTTCCTGTGCGTTCATCACAAAATATTTCTAGATCCCAATACACCCAATGCCAAATAGCTGCCAAAAAGCACAAGCCAGAAAACACAATATGTGCACCGGCCACACCTTCGTAACTCCAAATACCCGGATTCGTTATAGTCCCTCCTGTGATACTCCAACCGCCCCACGAATTGGTTATTCCTAAACGAGTCATGAAGGGTATAACAAACATACCTTGTCTCCACATTGGATCAAGAACAGGGTCAGAGGGATCAAAAACCGCTAATTCGTATAGAGCCATCGAACCGGCCCAACCAGCAACTAGAGCTGTATGCATTATATGGACAGAAAGCAAACGACCCGGATCATTCAATACGACGGTATGAACACGATACCAAGGCAAACCCATGGAAATACCCCTTTCTCAACGAAAAATAGACACTATGTAACTTTATTGCATTGGAAAAAACTATGCCATGTACCCCCCCCTTTTTTCAGTAGATTATCTCGAAGAAAGGATTAATATTTGTTCTATTCTTATTCTTTTAGTAATAATGGAAGAGTTCTGTTTGTAGGAACAAAAAGAAGCAGATCTATTCTATATCCGATAAGTACCAATACGCAATGGTAGGGGGGAGGGATCCCACGTTCATTTTCTATGAGTGAAAGCATACATATTTGTTCATATCATTAAAAAGACCTATTCCTAATAATTTTCTCCTTTAGTCATAGTCATTCTGTCTTCTTTTTTTATTTTATGTTATGAACTTATTCACTTTATGGATAAACTATGATAAAGGCTAATCTTATTAATATTAAGACAATAAACCCATTGTTACGCTTCCACACCAAAGTAAGATATAGTACTTAATTCTTTTTTTCTTTAATGCCTATTGGTGTTCCAAAAGTACCTTTTCGAAGTCCTGGAGAGGAAGATGCATCTTGGGTTGACGTATAGTGCGACTTGTCAGATATATTGGGTCACATGGGATTCCCCCATTTTCTCCCCCGATCGAGATATCCTCTCTTTCGCCCAAGAAAGATTGATTGACTTATCAAAAATTTGGAGCGTGAAATGCAATTATATTGATTTTGTTTTTTTGGGGGGGGAGGTATCCAGATTAATATTATCAATTAGAATAATTTATGGTTTAGAATACTTTATAGTTGTCTCGATTGGACCAATAAAATGAAGTATCCAGGCTCCGTTTACAAAAAACCCAATTGGTAATATATCTATGATTACTACCTTTATCATATTCTATTTTTAATTTATAAACAGGAGTGATCTTAAACTGTTTAATCAATCGAGTAATATAATGAATACATTGAATATTTGGCAGAAGACATGACATAAAAAAAATTGAAAAATAAAAAAGCCATATCAAAAAGACTTGGTATTGGGACATTTGTCCTATATGTGCAAATAAAAATAGGGCCGATCTTTACTTGACTTGGAGTAGAACATAAACCTAACAAAATTGAAGAAACCCATTCCGGAACAAGAAAATGACATCGTGATTTGTATTCAATCTCGATGAAACAATACATCAATGAGAAGTTCGTTCGATAAATTTAGTCAATTACTTTTCTATTTTTTGCTATTTATAGGTAAAGTAAACAGACCAAAACGAATCTTTCTTGAAAAATAAAAATGGAATCAAAAAAGTCCTTTGTTAGAAGGAGTCCAAAAGAATGCGGGCTGTAATCTACACATTGATTCTTTTTTTCGCGATTTTTGATAACCTGTATGCATCAAAAGGTGCGCGTATGGTTCCTAAAGATACAATTTTATCCTAATCAACCGCCTTTATCGAGAAAGATTACTTTTTTTAGGCCAAGAGGTTGATAGCGAGATTTCGAATCAACTTATTGGTCTTATGGTATATCTTAGTATAGAGGATGATACCAAAGATCTGTATTTGTTTATAAACTCTCCCGGGGGGTGGGTAATACCCGGAGTAGCTATTTATGATACTATGCAATTTGTAGGACCAGATGTACAGACAATATGCATGGGATTAGCCGCTTCAATGGGATCTTTTATTCTGGTCGGAGGAGAAATTACCAAACGTCTAGCATTCCCTCATGCTCGGCGCCAATGAGTTTTGTATTTGAGAGAAAAAAGAAGACTATGCCTTCGCCATATGAAATATGACTATTAAGTAATAATAGCATGGCATTTTGAATTCGATATGAGAAAAAAAAAACCATTCGATTCTATATCGAAAGAGTAGTATGAGATAAGGGGCATTTCCGATTTTATCTGATCTATCGGAAGCCTATTGCAGCGTCACAAACTTTTTTGTTTTCCCCCCAGAAGACTAATTATGTTATGAAAGAATAAAAAAAAAAAAAGAAACTTTGGGATTGTTGAATAAAAGACTAAATAAATATCTATATAAATATAAAGCAACGGAGCCATCATAGTATTTTTTAACTACTCCAAAATAAAAGGAAGGATGATTATTGGATTATTTACCGATCTGGGTCTAGTATGATAGACCCTATATTTTCTGTTTCTTCGATGGGAGGGAAAAGTGAATTCCATTGTAGAGCCGTATGCAATGCGCAAAAGATAAAGATGCCTGTACGGTTGTTCAATTCTATCTTGTTTTTCGTAGTATTTATTATTCTTTATTTGATTTGTTCTCTTTGATTTATCTTCGAGATAGAAGAACCATTTTTTATGTTATATAATCAGGGTAATGATCCATCAACCTGCTAGTTCTTTTTATGAGGCACAAACGGGAGAATTTATCCAGGAAGCGGAAGAACTGCTGAAGTTACGCGAAACCATCACAAGGGTTTATGTACAAAGAACGGGCAAACCTTTATGGGTTGTATCCGAAGACATGGAAAGAGATGTTTTTATGTCAGCAACAGAAGCCCAAGCTCATGGAATTGTTGATCTTGTAGCGGTAGAATAAAAAATAACAGGTATTTCACGAAAATAAAATACGCAATTCAAAATTTTTACCTACCGGGGTTTGATATAGTATTATATTAATTAATCTATTAATATAGAATTATCAATATAGAAGTAATTCCTAATCATCCGGTTAGGATCGATCTAAACCAATTCATTATGTATACGAGTCAACATGCCAACTATTAAACAACTTATTAGAAAGACACGACAGCCAATCAGAAATGTCACGAAATCCCCCGCCCTTGGGGGATGCCCTCAGCGACGAGGAACATGTACTAGGGTGTATGTGTGACTCGTTCAGAGCATGGACTGGGACAAAAGAAAAGAACCCATTTTTCCAGTATCAATGATCAGTACCAATAAATAGGATAAAATGGAAGAAATCCATTCACTATATAAAAAGGATCTATCATATCCTTCTACTGTTTATCAAATTTTATGGTTTCTATTGGTGTAAATCGTAAATCCAAGCGTCTCAATTTTCAATTTAAGATGAAAAAGAATTTCCCATTGGTAGCAAATGGTTATCCATTAAGCAGGGAAAATATTATTTAAATTAAAAGGCAAAAAGATTATGCCCTTACTCTTGCAACAACGGACTAACAGGGTCAGCTACACAGCTAATCTTCATAATTAAATATCGTTACTGTATAGGTAGATCTCGTTGTGAAAGACTGATTACTGGATAATTCATAGGTAGAGCCAAAGAGTGTAAACTGTACAAGTTAACAATAGCATTGATTAAATGAAAGAAGGGGCTCCGGTGTATAGAGGGGACCTCGCCGTTTAAAAAGTAACCATAGAAACGATGGAACCCACGATTTTTTTATCCATTTAGATTTACTACTTTGTGTTTTTATTTAATATGCTTTTTTTAATATCTAGTATCACTATCCATACAATTTCTTATTTTTATTTCGAGGTGAAATGCCTAGAAGAAAAAAAGAGAAAATCGTGGTCAGGAAGGTTATAGTAGCAAAAGCCATTGGAGTTTTTATTTTATACATTGGACGAATCCGTTTTGTTATTCAAAAATTAGGAAAGGGAAAAGGAATAACTGAAAGAAGGGAAATCAATTAGTTATTCATCGAAGTTTCATTTATTCAATGACCAGAATTAAACGAGGATATATAGCTCGAAGACGTAGAACAAAAATTCGTTTATTTGCATCAAGTTTTCGAGGGGCTCATTCAAGACTTACTAGAACTATTACTCAACAGAAAATAAGAGCTTTGTTTTCGGCTTATCGGGATAGAGGTAGGAAAAAGAGAGATTTTCGTCGTTTGTGGATCACTCGGATAAATGCAGTAATTCGCGGTAATAGCGTATACTATAGTTATAATAAGTTAATACACAATCTGTACAAGAGGCAGTTGCTTCTTAATCGTAAAATACTTGCGCAAATAGCTATATTAAATAGAAATTGTCTTTATATGATTTCCAATGAAATTATAAAATAAGTAGATTGGAAGGAATTCATGGGAATGTTTTAAATTTTAAATAGAGTTCGCTGGAGAATTAACTCCGGGAAGGTAGAATAGAAATTAGTATGATACCATATAATAATATGATAAGGTCGCCAAAATGAACAAACAACACGTTCAATAAAAAAAGATTGATTCTTTTTTTTTCTTATGATACAACAATCAAAATCTGGATTCGCGAATTTTTCGAACAAAACATCAATCCGCCTTTGAGTTCGTATTAGAATTTTGATTCAAGTGAAGAATAAACCTATTTCTTTTTGATTCTAAGACCAGTAGTTCTAGTGGTCGACTCACCTCTTTCAAATTGTTTCTCATTATTAAGAAAAGGTAACAAAGATAAAATACGAGCTTGCTTTATAGCACTAGCAATTAATCGTTGTTGTTTTAAGTTTAATCGATTCACCCGTCTAGATAATATTTTTCCTTGTTCACTAATAAATCGACTAATTAAACTCATGTTTCTATAATCAATTCGATCCCCCGATCCAATCGGGGGCAAACGCCTACGAAAAGATCGCTTGGATTTAAAATAGAGTCGCTTGGGTTTATCCATGATTTGTTTATTCCTTATCCCGAAAATCCAATTTTGATGAGGGATTTTGGGTTGTTTATCTTTAAATATATGTTATATAGAATATATATATAATATATATCATTTTGAATCTTCCTTGTAAGGGTGACATACAGGCGATCGGATCAGTTCGATCTATTTCTTTATCTCCCCATGAATTGTATGTTTGTAACAAAAGGGACAGAATTTTCTCAATTCCAATCGACTAGGCGTATTATGTCGATTCTTTTGAGTAATATATCTGGAAATACCAATACTCATTGATTCCTTATTAGCACCATTTCGAGTACATTTGGCACATTCCAAAATAACTGTTACTCGAACATCTTTACCCTTGGCCATGAACCTCCTTTGGATTTTTTATTTAACCAACTATTCCATTTTCCAATCCAAAGAGAAGAAAGGAACAAAAAAAAATAGAAGTTGCTAACTCGAAATCAAATTCTGAAAGATTTCGTTGAAATCAAGATAGTAATATAATTAAATAAGTAATAGAAGAATTTCTAACTACATTTATAATCCCAGTAAAGTATTTCATTTTTCATTTAAGTATTTTGTATAATATTGTTGACCTAGCCATCAATTTCCATTTCCGTTCTCATTCTCTTATCTTATTAATTTAAATTAAATTTAATTTAGAGTCCCGGTCCGAGTTCCGAGTTTTACTGAAGTTGAATCCACTTTTATGCTTTCTCTTTTCGAACTTATTATAATTTAATAAATTCGAAAATTCAAAGAAGGGAAGGGGAGGGATTAGTCACTGATATTTGATTATATCTCTAATCTTCTTCACCCCCTCCCATGTCAATAACTAGAACGATAATTAAAAAAAGGAGAATATCAACGCATCCGGGAATAAACGATTGATCTCTATCAATAGACCTGCTAAAGACCCAAACCATAAAGTACTTACTACCGGTGCCACGGAGAGATATGTTTTTAGATCTCGCATTTTAAATCCTCCTTATTTATTGTAATTTGTAATACATATATGATCAGACATATATGTAATTAATGATCACTTGTATTTGTACGCGGAATGCCTAATTATAATGGAAATATACAACGATTCAGTAGCTATTCCTTTTCTTAAAAAAAAGAAAAAAAAAATACACCCTTTTATGTCCCAACATTCCCGAAAAATATTATATTCATTTTTTTTACAGCGGGTTTAATTATACGTTACGTATATAAGTCTTTTATTATACTTAATAATATGTTATATGATATGAGATAAAAAAAATAAATGACAAGATAATTTTTGTATATGAATGGATAAAATAAAGATGTGGAAAACAATACAGGTATTCTCTACAATGACACTGTCGACCAATGGAAAGGGATGTAGCGCAGCTTGGTAGCGCGTTTGTTTTGGGTACAAAATGTCACGGGTTCAAATCCTGTCATCCCTACCTATTACTTATCTTATGAGCAGTAACAAGGGATTAATTGAAATCGATTCAAATTGGGTATCCATAATCCAATACATAATATGATCAATCTTGCATTTTACAATATTCTATATAATTCTATATAATATAATAGTAGATGCATGCAAAAATATATATATTAGGGTTACAAAATATTTAGAAAGCGCTCTTAGTTCAGTTCGGTAGAACGTGGGTCTCCAAAACCCGATGTCGTAGGTTCAAATCCTACAGAGCGTGATTCCATTCTTGTTATTCTTAGGTCGAAAATTACAATGAAATAATTGAACAGTAATCTAAATTTGACCCCCTATGGATTAAAATTAAAACAAGTAGGGGGTCAATAAAAAAAAGAGATATTAATTAATCAAAGGTCCAACTGATCACCACGTCTGTATTGTAAATATGCAGTTACAAATAATCCAGCCAAAGTAATAGGAATTAGACCTAAGACAATTCCAAATAGCAAAACTTCAATCATTTCAATTTGTTTGAAAGGAGAAAGGGAGAGGTAATATCTATTCTTAAATATTAATTCGTATTGCACATGAATCTTAATGACCAAGAATTTGAAATTGACACGGTAAGAAACTATAGAATATATGGAATACCACAGAAAGATTTCTTTTTTTTATGAATTATTCATTCAATTAATTTCAAATAAGTCGTATCTTGTTCAAACTGATAAATAGAGCTGAAGTTATAGTTAAAACCGCTAGTAGAAAACCGAAATAACTAGTTATGGTAGGCATAAAGAGGCTAAATGAAATATGTTATTTTTTTTTATACATATGTTTATAAAGCACTTCCCTAAATTTCAATTTTAGTTTTGAAAGAGATAAACAAAAATACCAATTGAAAGAATAAGTTCAATTGAAAGTTTTTGATTCAGCAATTATTATCATTATAAATAGTAATAAAAAAATAGAGTGACATAGGTAAGAAATCAATTCATCATCTGTGATATCTATTCATCCCGTGATTCCGAATCAACAGATTCGATTCATTGTGCAACTCTTAAAAACAAATATTATTATACTAATAATTACTATCTATATTAATAATTACTATAACTATACTAATATTATATTAATATTATAAATAATAATAAAGAATTTTAAATAATAAAAAACTGTGTTGGGTAACTTCATTCAAAAAATAAATGAATTTGAATCACTTAAAATTTAAAATTGGAAAATCATTTCTATTTTTTTTTTTATCTTTTTTTTATTATTGTATGGAATATATTGTGTATTTTCGAACCAAAAATGACCTTATAGTATAATGCCTCTTACTTTATTACTTTCCTTTTTTTTACTTTAATTTGAACTCATTAGATTCAGTAGTAGGTTCATTCACATAATATCTCAAATAAGAAGAAAAAGAGTTTTTCAGAATCTAATCGTGTTTAAAATTAGAAAGCCCCGACTTTCTAATTCTAATTAGGTCACGAAAGACCCAAAGAGCCTAATACAACAATGCTTGCATCGTGAATATTGATTCTTATTCTACTTGCTTGTTCTCTTTCTTTCATCGAAGACTATCTACTAGTCTTACTTGTTACTGGACAACTAATCAATTCCTTAAAAATGAAAAAAAAAGGGGGGTTCCAACAAAAAACATCTTCTACAACTACAAAAAGAAAGAATATTTATAGATTTCGCATCTAATTGAATTAGAAAGGAATATGATAATCTCCCTCGTGAATTATTCGAAAGCAATCTCACATTATATCTGATTTTCAGTTTCTAATCCGAAGCCAATAATGGAGAGAACCCTTATACTACTATTATACTACTACAGGAATTTGATAAATTCTCTATTGAATGATATAACATCGACAAGCAACAATAAAAGAAAAAAATAA